AGATCTTGCAGATATTTCGATTCCAGCGAACGATGACGCTATATCTTCAATCCGCTTAATTCTTAATAAATTAGTATTCGCTATTAGTGAGGGCCATTCTAGCTATATAAGAAATCCTTGATTAATAATAAGAATAAGCTAAATAACTTTTCCTTCGAAAATCCGATAGATTTATGGAATCGGTTATTATTTATATTTATGAATTTTTTCAAATAGATAAAAATAACAGGGGATATTATGTGATTAGTTAGTATTAAAAAAGGAGTTGGTATTCTAAATATCCGATTCAAGTAGACAAAGAGATGGTTGAATCAAAATAATTTTTTTAAGTTCGATTTTTTTCAGAGGGCAATATGAATGTACTATCATGTTCCATCAACACACTAAAAGAGTTATATGATATATCCGGTGTGGAAGTAGGCCAACATTTCTACTGGCAAATAGGAGGTTTTCAAGTACACGGCCAAGTACTTATTACTTCTTGGGTTGTAATTGCCATCTTATTAGGTTCAGTTACTATAGCTGTTCGGAACCCACAAACCATTCCGACTGGGGGTCAGAATTTCTTCGAATATGTTCTTGAATTCATTCGAGATGTGAGTAAAACTCAAATTGGAGAAGAATATGGCCCCTGGGTTCCTTTTATTGGAACTATGTTTTTATTTATTTTTGTTTCTAATTGGTCAGGAGCCCTTTTACCTTGGAAAATAATAGAATTACCTCATGGAGAGTTAGCCGCACCTACGAATGATATAAATACTACTGTTGCTTTGGCTTTACTCACGTCAGTGGCATATTTCTACGCAGGTCTTACCAAAAAAGGATTAAGTTATTTCGGGAAATATATTCAACCAACCCCAATCCTTTTACCCATTAACATCTTAGAAGATTTCACAAAGCCGTTATCGCTTAGTTTTCGACTTTTCGGGAATATCTTAGCCGATGAATTAGTAGTTGTTGTTCTTGTTTCTTTAGTACCTTCAGTGGTTCCTATTCCTGTCATGTTCCTTGGATTATTTACGAGTGGTATTCAAGCTCTTATTTTTGCAACTTTAGCCGCAGCTTATATTGGTGAATCTATGGAGGGCCATCATTGAAATAGTCTTTTTCGCTTAGTGCAAAGCAGTGCATATGCGGCTCAAGATGATTTACTTAAAGAATAGAAATGCCCAAGACTCTATATACGATAGAAAGAAATAGGAACAAAAAAAGAAATAATTACGATATTAGAGAGTTGTAAAAAAAAAGGGATTGATTCTCAAATCCGATTGAATCTAATCGTTTACGTTATGGAAGAAAGACATGTATATGTGATATTAGCTATTGCTTGTTATATATGAACTAAAGAAATATTTCATTTGCCCCGCCGCTGCGTGCGGGGTTCCAATAGAGGTCCTTTCATATCGTTGTGTCTGTGAATTGGTTGAAAAAAAGAGATGAAATCAAGAAAAGACGTAAGAATTGAAATAATAGTTCGGAACCAATAAATGGAAGAACTAAAATTCTATGAATTCACAAAAACTCTGTGGATAGAAACGAAAAAAGAGATATCGAGGTAGTTCTGATGATTCAATAGTATTCTTACTTAAATTTAAATTCCTTAAATTCGAAGTTCTTAGTTACTTCGACTGGATGAATCTTATCGATGGAATAATTAGGTCCTAATTGAATTCATTGGTTGATTGTATCATTAACCATTTCTTTTTGTTGGTACGAGGAATTTATCATGAATCCACTGATTTCTGCTGCTTCCGTCATTGCTGCTGGATTAGCTGTAGGGCTTGCTTCTATTGGACCTGGAGTTGGTCAAGGGACTGCTGCGGGTCAAGCCGTAGAGGGTATCGCGAGACAGCCCGAGGCAGAGGGAAAAATACGAGGTACTTTATTGCTTAGTTTAGCTTTTATGGAAGCTTTAACAATTTATGGATTGGTTGTAGCACTAGCACTTTTATTTGCGAATCCTTTTGTTTAATCTTATCCTTATCGGTATTGGTTGAGAAAATAACTTACGGGAAGGGCTGATTTGTAGATGAGGAATTTAGTATACCGACTCGCTTTCATCCTTCCCGTTCGCAGTCCAACGTAAATTCTTTTTATGAGGTGTTGCAACAATCAAGTGGCAGTTCATACTTTCTAACTCGAGGATTTTTTGACTCGAATTTCAAAAAAGAATAAAAAAGGGGGGCAAGGCGATAGAAAAAGAACTCTTGTCAATTTTTTAGTCTATCTATAAGAGGAGATTATATGAAAAATGTAACCGATTCTTTCGTTTCTTTGGGCTACTGGCCATCTGCCGGGAGTTTCGGATTTAATACCGATATTTTAGCAACAAATCCAATAAATCTAAGTGTAGTGATTGGTATATTGATCTTTTTTGGAAAGGGAGTGTGTGTGAGTTGTTTATTTCAAGAATAGGCTGGATCCGATCAGCTGTACCTTTTCCATTATAACTAGGAAAGAAAGGTGCATGATCTCGCGAATTACTTTTCTTAAGAAATTA